CCGACAACTACCTTCCTTTTTTGAACCTATTTGGAAACAACTTGAAAAAAGACTTATAAAAGTTAAAAAAAAACGTTTTCTAGCCCTAAAAATTATAAACGAAAGAGCAAAATGGTTTCGAAAAGTATCAAAAGAAAAAACAAGATGGGTTAGAAAAATAGTTCGATTTATAAAAAGAATAATGAAAGAACTTAAAAAAGCAAGTCTAATTCCATTATTTGGATTGAGGGAAGTATATGAATCGAATACAAAAAAAAAAAAATCACTAATAAGTAATCATATAAATCATGAATCGTCCATTCGAATTAGATCCGCAGATTGGACAAATTATTCACTGACAGAAAAAAAGATGAAAGATCTGGCTGATAAGACAAATACAATCAGAAATCAAATCGAAAAAATAACAAAAGAAAAAAAAAATATATTTATAACTACGTATATAAACATTAGTCCTAACGAAACAAATTGTGATGATAAAAGATTAGAATCACCAAAAAAGATTTGGCAGATATTAAAAAGAAGAAGTGCTCGACTAATGCGCAAATATCACTATTTTTTTTATTTGTTTATTGAAAGGATATACAAAGATATTTTTTTACGTATCATTAATATTCCCAGAATACATGTAAAAATTTTACTTCAATTAAAAAACAAAATAACGGATAATTCCAATGATGAAACAAATAAAAAAGGATTTTATATTGATAAAAATAAAAAAAAAAAAATTTATTTTATTTCGACTATAAAAAAGTTTATTTCTAATATTAGAAATAAAAATTCGCAGATTTTTTGTGACCTTTCTTCGTTGTCACAGGCATATGTATTTTTCAAATTATCACAAGCCCAAGTTATCAACAAGCATTACTTGAAATTTTTATTTCAATATCACGGAACAATTCCTTTTATTAAGGATAGAATAAAAAAAGATTTTTTTGGAACACACGGAATATTTTATTTCGAATCAAGGTATAATAAACTTAGCGGTTTTAAAATGAATGAATGGAAAAGCTGGTTAATGGGTAATGATCACTATAAATACAATTTATCTCAGACTAGATGGTCTAGATTAGTACCGCAAAATTGGCGGAATAGAATCAATCAAAATTTGATGGTTCAAAATAAAAACTCAACCAATTTTTATTCATATGAAAAAGACCAATTAATTCATTACAAGAAAGAAAACAATTATGCATATGCAGTAAATTCATTACCGAACCAAAAAGATAAATTAAAAAACTACAAATATGATCTTTTATCAAATAAATATCTGAATTATGAAGATAAGAAAGGTTCATATATTTATGGGTCGCCATTCCAAGTAAACCAGGCAAAAAGGATTTCCTATAATTACAATAATTATAATCCCGAACTTTTTTATTTGCCGAGAGATATAGATCTTGGAAACTATCTACGAGAAGATTCTATTATTGATAGGGATAAAAATCCGGATAGAAAATATTTTGATTGGAGAACTATTAATTTTTGTCTTAGAAAAAAGATCGATATTGAGGAATGGAGAAATAGAGATATCGGGGCCAGCGCCAACATTAATAAAAATACTAAGACTCGGACTAATTATTATCAAATAATTGATAAAATGGATAAAAAAAAAATGGATAAGAAAGTGTTTATGAATCCCCCGATTCATAAACAAATCTGCCCAACCAATCAAACAAAAACATTTTTGGACTGGATGGGAATGAATGAAGAAATCCTAAATTGTCCGATATCAAATCTAGAACTTTGGTTTTTACCAGAATTTGTGTCACTTTATAATACATATAAGATTCAACCGTGGATCATACCAATCAATTTACTTCTTTTTAAATTGAATATAAATAAAAACATTAGTCAAAATATCAACGCAAAGAAAAAAAAAGATAGATTATATAATCCAAAAAAATCTCTTGAATTAGAGAATCAAAATCACGAAGAAAAACAACAGCCAGTCCAAGGAGATCTTGGATCATATGCAAAAAATAACAAAAATATTGGATCTGATCCATCGAAAAAAAAAAATGTTAAAGAAGATTATCGGGGATCATACATTCAAAAAAGCAAAAATAAAAATAAATCCATGATAGGAGCGGAACTAGATTTCTTCCTGAAAAGATATTTTCTTTTTCAATTGAAATGGGATAATGCTTTTAATCAAAAAATACTAAATAATATCAAGGTATATTGCCTACTCCTTAGATTGAGAAATCCAAAGGAAATTGCTATATCCTCTATTCAAAGGGACGAAATAAGTTTGGATGTAATGCTGATTCCGAAGTCTACAACTCTTACAAAATTGATAAAAAGGGGACTATTGATTATTGAACCAGCTCGGCTATCCATAAAATGGGACGGACAATTTATCATGTACCAAACCATAGCTATTTCACGGGTGCATAAGAGTAAGCGCCAAACTAATCGAAGATACCAAGAAAAAAGAAATGTTGATAAGAATGGTCTTAATGAATCCATTGCACGACACGAAAATGGGAATAGAAACGATAATTTTTATGATTTTATTGTTCCTGATAATTTTTTATCTCCTAGACGTCGTAGAGAATTGAGAATTCTCATTTGTTTCAATTCAAGAAATGTCAATGTTGGGGATAGAAATCAAGTATTTTGCAATGGGAACAATGTAAAGCGCTGTGGTCAATTTTTTTATGAGGATAAGTATCTTGATGTAGATACAAATCGATTTATTAAGTTCAAATTATTTCTTTGGCCAAATTATCGATTCGAAGATTTTGCTTGTATGAATCGCTATTGGTTTGATACCAATAATGGTAGTCGTTTCATTATGTCAAGGATACATATGTATCCACGATTGATAATTAGTTGATGATACATTTACATTACATGGATCAAGCGGCATCTCTGACATGGTATATGAACACAAACAAATATATACAGCCTTATGTTGTTATATTAGATTATGGTACATGATACTGATTACCTGACCTTGATCTTAGCAATTCTATCTAGTAAGTAATGAGTCGTCATAATCTTCTTATCTTAGGTCAAAATTCTTCTCTTTTGTAGGTTAGAAATTTTTTATCTATATTTGAATAAAATTGAAAAAAAAAAATTGTATTGATTATCAATTAAGTTAAGTGAATTAAAAAAAAAAGAAGTATACGAATAAATCCCGATTATTGTGTATAACAAATTAAAATGACTGGCATTATTATTACTGATTAGTAAAATCTATATTTGTAATGTAAATAAAGAAAAAGGGACGCAGAATTTTTTGTTATGGTTAAAAATTTATTCATTTCAGTTATTTCGCAAGAAGAAAAAAAAGAAAATAGGGGGTCTGTTGAATTTCAAGTATTCAGTTTCACCAATAAGATACGTAGACTTACTTCCCATTTGGAATTGCACAGAAAAGACTATTTATCTCAGAGAGGTCTACGTAAAATTCTGGGAAAACGTCAACGACTCCTGGCTTATTTGTCAAAGAAAAATAGAGTACGCTATAAAGAATTAATTAGTCAATTGGATATTCGGGAGCCAAAAACTCGTTAAGTTCATTTTTTTTTTTTTATTTATTTATAATAATAATTAATAATAATTAGAATTATAAATATTAATTATTATTTTTAATGAACTTCATTTGGTTTTCAGCAATTCGTGGAATAATGAATCGGGGAAAAAATATATGACTGTACCGACTACAAGAAAAGACCTCATGATAGTCAATATGGGTCCTCAACACCCATCAATGCACGGTGTTCTTCGACTCATCATTACTCTAGATGGGGAAAATGTTATTGACTGTGAACCCGTATTGGGTTATTTACACAGAGGAATGGAAAAAATTGCGGAAAATCGAACAATTATACAATATCTTCCTTATGTAACACGTTGGGATTATTTAGCTACTATGTTTACAGAGGCAATAACGGTAAATGGACCAGAACAGTTGGGAAATATCCAAGTACCGAAAAGAGCGAGCTATATTAGAGTAATTATGCTAGAACTGAGTCGTATAGCTTCTCATTTGTTATGGCTTGGCCCTTTTATGGCAGATATCGGTGCGCAGACCCCTTTCTTCTATATTTTCCGAGAGAGGGAATTGATATATGACCTATTCGAATCTTCCACAGGTATGCGAATGATGCATAATTATTTCCGTATCGGAGGGGTGGCTGCTGATCTACCTTATGGCTGGATAGATAAATGCTTGGATTTCTGTGATTATTTTTTAACAGGGGTTACTGAATATCAAAAGCTTATTACGCGTAATCCTATTTTTTTGGAACGAGTTGAAGGGGTGGGTATTATTAGTGGAGAGGAAGCAATAAATTGGGGTTTATCGGGACCAATGCTACGAGCTTCCGGAATTCCGTGGGATCTTCGTAAAATTGATCATTATGAGTCTTACGACGAATTTGATTGGGAAGTACAATGGCAAAAAGAGGGAGATTCACTAGCCCGTTATTTAGTCCGAATCGGTGAAATGGTGGAATCCATCAAAATTATTCAACAAGCCCTGGAAGGAATTCCCGGAGGGCCTTATGAGAATTTAGAGGTACGGCGTTTTGATAAAACAAAGGATTCTGAATGGAATGATTTTGATTATCGATTCATTAGTAAGAAACCTTCGCCCACTTTTGAATTGTCTAAACAAGAACTTTATGTGAGAGTAGAAGCCCCCAAGGGGGAATTGGGAATTTTTCTGGTAGGAGATCGGAGTGTTTTTCCCTGGAGATGGAAAATTCGTCCACCTGGTTTTATCAATTTGCAAATTCTTCCTCAGCTAGTTAAAAAAATGAAATTGGCCGATATTATGACAATACTAGGTAGTATAGATATTATTATGGGAGAAGTTGATCGTTGAAATGATAATTGATACGATAAAAGTACAAGCTATCAATTCTTTTTCCAGATCGGAATCCTTAAAAGAGGTTTATGGGCTCATATGGTTACTTATTCCTATTTTTACTCCTGTATTTGGAATCATAATAGGAGTGCTGGTAATTGTGTGGTTAGAAAGACAA